ATGGTAGAAAGATGCATAAATTTCTTTCTACCAGAGTATCTATTAGATTAGTATTTTTGTAATGTATAAAAGAAAGTCAAAAGATAGAGGTTTAATCTTAATATGGATCAATCGACAATAGAATACGTCGAGTAATGTACATAGCTCCTAATTCCATTTTTGAGCCATTTTTTTGATTGATTTGTATTGATTCCTCAACTCAATTTATTAGTAAGACTTCTATAGTCCACTTCTTCCCCATACTACGAGTGAAAGAGAAAATGTAAAGACTACCATTAAAGCAGCCCAAGCAAGACTGACTATATCCATGCGAATTAGGTCTCCTATCTCTATGAATACGAAGGAATTTTTTCATTATTGTTTACTAATAATAGAATAGTGAAATCAATGGTACAGAGTCAAAAAAGGAATCTTACCCCAAACTATTCATTTAATGAACCAATACAAGAAATCCAGCAACTTCCTATCTTTTAGTATGATTATGATTTGGAGTGTTCTTACTAATAACTAATATAAGTAGAAGAAGATGTAGGACTAATAATACCTACCTAAACCTTTCGAATTTAGTATAAATTTATACTAGAAAGGGGTCATAAAGAGCGATAACCAAAATCGATCAATATCTATCACATACCTTTATTTATTTTCCATTTTTTCATTTATTACCTTTTGAGAACCAGATGTTTAGAATAAAGCACGTATCGAGAGTCCTTTTCCCAGTCTTCTGCTGGGGAAGAGTTTCGTGAGAGTTCTATCAGTCCAAAAGGGATTTCACTTCCTTTGTTGATCAGGCGACACCCGGATTCGAACTGGGGAAAGAAGGATTTGCAGTCCTCCGCCTTACCACTCGGCCATGCCGCCGAAAGGGTACAAAATAGATGAAAATCTGACTTTTTTTTTTTGGGGGGGGGGGGCTTTACTTCACTTTTTAATTCAATATCAATAAAAGAGTCAATAATCATTAATCATTTTCAAAGGGGGTCATCGATGAAGAATAACCAAAAAAGGATCGAGTATCTTATTAGACGGTTTGAGCAAGAAAACCTTAGGAGCGGGGGACGCTGGGGAAATTGGGACGAACTATTTCCGCTTTTTCAGGAGCCGCTTGAAGGAGGGTCCTCGTTAGCCCAACTGCTTCAAAACTATCCCTTTCGATTTGTTGTCGTTGTCAATGAAAAAGGAGAACGGGAATACGATACGAGCTATTTGAGTCGCTGGTCGGATCTCTTGCCCCTGTGTAAAAATCTAGGCGAGGGCGCCCAAAAGATTCAAGAATTACTCAACAAAAACCGGTTGAATCCGAATAACGAGCCAGTTCCGATGAAGGACTGGGCAAGAATCTTACCGAAGTTCGATGACCAGTTGATCGGATTTTTGAAGATCCGGAGACTAATGGGTTATCCTTATTGCGGTGAGAGAGAAGAAGAAAGAGAAATTCTTTGGGAAGATGAGAATCCAGAAGGGTCAAGATACCCTTGGGTCCGCTGGCAAGAGTTGGTTCCCCACTTTAACGAAGAGAATCGATTTGATTACGTCTATGTGATCGATCGATTAATAGAACTTAATCACCATTTTCAACAATACGGCCGGCCTAAAAGTGGCTTGTGAGAGTAAAATGGAATCACTTTACAATCGAATTTTAGGAATTCGACTAATCTAAGAAAAGGAAAAAACGAAACAAACCATGGATAAAGCTGAGCGACCCTTTCGTCATAAAGCCAAGCGATCTTTTCGTAGGCGTTTGCCACCGATCCGATCAGGGGATCAAATTGATTACAGAAACGTGAGTTTAATGAGTCGATTTATTAGTCGACAAGGAAAGATTTTATCTAGGCGAGTAACTAGATTGACTTTGAAACAACAACGATTCATTACAAGTGCTATAAAACAAGCTCGTATTTTATCTTTCTTACCTTTTCGTAATAATCCGAAGAAAGTCTTTGAAAAAGCTCGTTCGGTTGCTAGAACTAGAGGTTCTAGATCTAGAAGTACTGGGTATAGACCTAGAACTACCGGAGTCTATAACAAAAAGAAATTTTAAACTGAATCAAAATTCCAATTCGAACTCAAAGACAGGTTGATGTTTTATTAGAAAATCCGAGAATCGCGATTTGATTCTCGTGTTGTCAGAAAAAAAAATGGTGGAAAAATCATTTTTTTTTGCGGTTTTCCCTCATTTTGACTACTTTAGCGTCTTTTATGAGACTCCTCTCGCTTCTATCTTCCCGGAGTTCTTTCTCCGGGGAACTTTGTTTAAATCATTTGGGGGGAATTCTTTCAAAGCTTTTATGATCTCGTTGGAAATCATAGAAAAGCAATTCCTACTTAATCTAGTTATTTGCGAAAGTATTTTACGATTAAGAATCAACTGGTTTTTGTACAGATCGTGTATAAATTTACTATAGTTATAGTATACACCCTTTTTGCGAATTCCTGCATTTATCCGAGTGATCCACAAACGGCGAAAATCTATCTTTTGCCTATTTCGATCCCGATGGGCCGAAACCAAAGATCTTGTTTTCTGTTGAGCCATAGCTCGAATAGTTCTTGAACGAGCCCCTCGAAAGCTTGATCCAAATGAATGATTTTTTTGTCTACGCCTCCGAGCTATATATCCTCGTTTAACTCTGGTCATTAAATAAATGAAACTTTGATGAATAACTAATTCATTTTCTTTATTTGAGTTATTTCTTCCATCCTCTTAATAAGGAGGATTTTTCCAATATATATAATCAAAATTCCAATGGCTTTTGCTACTATAACCTTCCCAACCACATTTTTTCTAGGTATTTTACCTTGAAAAGAAATAAGAAATTGTATTGATACTAGGTAAGCAAAAAAGTCGTAAATATAGATCAATACGAAAAAAGTGGGTTCCTTCGTTTCTATGGTTATTTCTTAAACGGTGAGGCCCTTTCTATACACCGGAGCCCTTTACTTTCATTTAGTCAATCTTATGGCTAACTTGTACAGTTCAACTTCGTTGGCTCTACCTATGAATTATCTAGTAAGAGGTCTTTCACAACGAGATCCACCTATACAGTAACGGTATTTCATTTGGAAGGTTAGCGAGCTCGCTGACCCTCTGAGTCCGTTTTTGCAAGAATGTGAGCAGAATCTTTTTGCTTTTCAAAAAGAGCTTCTCCCGCTTAATGGATAAGATTTTCTACCAATGGGAAATTGCTTCGTTCTGATCTTGAATCGAGTTGATTGGATTTATACGAATAGAAACCATAAAATTAATACGCAATGGATAGATAGGAGAGATCCTTTTTCTTTTTCGATAATGGCTAGAGTTCTTTATTTTTATCCTATTCACCGGTACTGATCGTTGATACTGGAAAAATTTTTTATTTTTTTGTCCCAGCGTATAATCTGAACGAGTCGCACATACACCTTAGTACATGTTCCTCGTCGTTGAGGACATCCCCGAAGAGCGGGGGATTTCGTGACATTTCGAATCGGCTTTCGCGGCTTTCTAATAAGTTGTTTAACGGTTGGCATACTGAATCTTTATATAACGGATTGGTTTCGATCAATGCTAACCGGATTGGTTATGAACTCTTATTCGAAATAGTAATAGACTGTTTAGTACAGTAGAAGGCAAGAAGAGACCAAACTAAAATCGTAGATTTTTTTTTTCATTTTCTTTTTTCTCCAATTACCTCCTCAACCCTAATGGATCGACTTCTTCTTCATCGACGTCTTCTTCATCGACTTCTTCTTCATCGACTTCTTCTTCATCGACTTCTCCTTGTTTTTCGTCTTGTTTTTCGTCAAGTTCCTGATATTTTTTCATTTTTTCAGACATATTGCGAACGTGTTCTTTATTCATGATATCATCAACAATTCCAAAAGTTTTGGCTTCGCTTGCTGACAAAAAAGCATCCCTGTCGATCATCTGTTCTATAGCCCAGTAGGGTTGGCCTGTTTGTTTTGCATAATTATGCACGACGTGTTCACGCAGTTCCGCTAATTCTCTCACGTCGTGCAGAAATTCTGCAACTGTTCCTCCATTCTTCACGGATAACTCAGCCGCGGGTTGATGAAGCATTATCCTAGAGTAAGCCGTTGCCAAACGTTTGGTTTTTTCTCCTCCGGCCAGGATATAAGATGCCATTGAAGCGGCTACTCCTATACTTGTTGTATTTATATCCGGCGGCACGCTGTTCATCATATCATATAGACCTGATCCGAGTATTAAGGTTCCGCCAGGAGAATTTATAAAGCAAAAAATGTCTGCCTTAGAATTTTGTATACTGAGAGATGCTATAAGACCCATAGTCTGATTCACGATCTCTTCCGAAAGTTCATCGTATATAAAGATTATTCTGAGTCTCGAGAGTCCACTATATAGGTCATACCATTCTTGGTTTTTGTCTTCTTCTTCTTCTTCTTCTTCTTCTTCTTCTTCTTTTTTCGGAAGGTCAATGGCTATATTTGGAAGACCAAGTGGCATAAAAAAATCGAAAATCAAAATCCAAAAATCCAAAAATCAAAATCCAAATGAAACGTAATAATGAAACGTAATAATGAAACGTAATAATGAAACGTAATAATGAAACGTAATAACGAAACGTAATAACGAAAGGTAACGTTTTTGAAAAAAATCCTCTCTCTCACTTTTTCTTTTTTCTTTTTTCTTTTTTCTTTTTTCTTTTTTTATGTAATGTGGAAAAAAAATGCATGTGGAAAAAAAAAGTATGGAAAACGTCGAAACATCCAAATTTTTGTCTTCCTAATATCAAAATTTTATAAGATTTTCTGCTTTGCATAGATTAAAAAAAAAAGTGCATAAGGGAAAATTCTTAAAAATATAGGTTTTCAATGATGAACAGATATTCGATTATATTTTTGTTCTTATTTGTTCAAAAGCAATGGTATTAACCTCCCATTGCGTATTAGTATTTATTGGGTATAGAATAGATCTGCTCCTCTTTGTTTTTACTAATCGTTCCGTTTTTACTAATAGAATAGAATGTTAACCTCTGTTCCGAGAG